GAACCGATGACCATCGCATTACAAATGCGATGCTCTAACCTCTGAGCTAAGCGGGCTCTCATAACACAAATTGTGGATTTATCGGAATTATTTCCTAAACTACTGGGATCTTAGTTATTAATTGTTTTATATTAGCTCTTCATAACCAAATTACTATATCATAATCAAATAAATACAAACATAGAAAAAATATAAACTATCCAATAGTTATTATTTATTTGATAGTTTAGTATATATCATAAAAATCAGAATAATTTTAAGATAAGAATTTTAATTAATAGTTAGTTAATTATTAATTAATAGTTAAATAGAATACTATATTAATAGTTAAATAGAATACTATTTTGATCAATAAAACAATATCGTCATTTTAATTCGTATAGTCAAATTCTCTTTTTTGTTTTGAATTCCATTTTATTCATTTTTTGAATATTTTTGCTTCTTTATTTCGATTATTTTAATATTTCAAGAATAATATAGAATAGAATTCATATTTTCATCTAATCTATATGAATATCTAAATATAGATATGTATTTATCCCGATATCCTGATTATTAGATAGGAAGATTATTTGTTTCTATATATATTCTTTATATATTCTTTAATATTATATATTCTTTAATATTCTAGAATTAGAATACCTTAAAATAAAATTCTATATAAAAACTCTATATAAATAGATATAGAAATAAATAGATATAGAAAATAGTAAAGAGTATATGGAATACTATCTTAAAATTTCTATTTTAAATAGTCTCATTTTTTAGAATTTTAAATAATGACTAATTAGATTACAGTAAACAGTAATTTATATTACAAAATTCGTATGCATTAAGATGAACTATGTATAATGTATATAAAAAAGAATGTATCGATAGAAATTTGATATTTCTATTGAATTTCTAAATGAATGTCAAATTTTAAATTAATAAATAGATTTTTGATTTTCGTTTTGTTATTATAAGGTCTGTATCTGTCTGCTCTAAGGAAAAAAAGAATCGAACGTTAGAGTATTCTAAATACTCTCAAAAAATCAAAGAAGGAGGGACATATAAAATAGAGATAAATGTAGTATATATCTCTGTATATTGAATTGCGAATACACAGATAATAGAATCATTTCTGATTCGACTAAATATGGCTATCTGATATAGATGAAAGAAAATCAATCAAACAAATAGAAGGAAATTTTTCCAAAAATGGGAGTAGGTTTCTAATAAATTCAACAGTTCCATCATATAATTCTCATAATACAAATGAAAAAACATCCTAATGAGATATGATATCAATCTCAAAGAAAAAAACGGGGGATATGGCGAAATTGGTAGACGCTACGGACTTAATTGGATTGAGCCTTGGTATGGAAACTTACCAAGTGAAAACTTTCAAATTCAGAGAAACCCTGGAATTAAAAATGGGCAATCCTGAGCCAAATCCTTCTTTCCGAAAACAAATAAATAAAAGTTCAGAAAGTTAAAATCAAAAAAGGATAGGTGCAGAGACTCAATGGAAGCTGTTCTAACAAATGGAGTTGACAACATTTACTCTTTCAATAGAATAATATTGATTGATCAAATCAGTCACTCCACCATAGTCTGATGGATCTTTTGAATAACGGATTAATCAGACGAGAATAAAGATAGAGTCCCATTCTACATGTCAATACCGACATCAATGAAATTTTTAGTAAGAGGAAAATCCGTCGACTTTAGAAATCGTGAGGGTTCAAGTCCCTCTATCCCCAAAAGCCCATTTAATCCGCTAATTTTTTATCCTATATCCCTTTTTTTTAATTAAAATTCAAAACAAAAAGTATTTTTTTTTTTATTTAGTTGACATAGACTCAAGTAATTTCCTAAAATTAGGGTGGTGTGTCAAGAATGGTCGGGATAGCTCAGCCGGTAGAGCAGAGGACTGAAAATCCTCGTGTCACCAGTTCAAATCTGGTTCCCGGCGATTCATTTCTATGAGTATCTATTCCCAAATTTATTAAAATTTGGGAATAGATACATATTTTTTAGTGGTCTTGATCATCATACATAATTTATCTAGGCGTACGGAGATATACTCTTTCTAGCTAAAGAATGAATAGATGTATATTCTAGGTATAGAAAGTTAGTCTGAAAATGAATGATTCCATTTTGTTTCGATTTTTTCTGCGCTCCAAAAAGAATGTTACTATTTTAACAATATTCAAATCGTAAAATTACTTGGTTGAAAGGCCAAAAAGTTTAATCTAGGGAAGTTCAGAGGTGAGAATAGTCAAAATTTATCTGAGATACATTATAAAAAAATTCGGTCCATTTCTTTTAATTTTATTTGATCCTACTTTTTCTTTTTCGTAGCCGGATATCTAATTGATGTTACTGTACATCTTAAATAGTTAATGATACAGAACTTTTTCAGTTCATCCTATTGGCTCACCCTAAATTAAGTATCGTTCCATCCAATTTTAGAATTTCAATGAATCCCTATATTATTGTCTTTTTTATTTATCCA